TGAGGTATGGAAAGAGATCAAATTTGAATTTAAAGCGGTGGATACTTTGGATGAACCAAAGGATGAATCAAAGGATGAACCAAAGGTTGAACCAAAAGGTTAACAAACAAATAGGTAATTACTCTCCGTTCTCTTAATTGAATTGCAATTAAACTCGGCCCAATCTTTTACTAAAAGGATTGAGCCGACTACAAAGATTCTATTGCATATATATTGGATAAATACATATATCTCTAGATATAGAAATATAAAATATACGACTAAAACGTTTCTATTGGTTTCTTGTATCCACAATTAAACCTATGGATCTTTATCCTTAGGATTGGTATATTCTTTATATATCCTGTAGTTTCCCTGAATCAAGCGAAGTATCACAAATCTTTCGACCCACCCCGTATATTGCCCTCTTCCTTTCGTGTTAGAATAGAACCTTAATTTATTACTTGTTAGTAGTTTTTTATGAGACGAGATTTTACGAATATTTCGAGGAGAGAACAAATAGTTCTTTTTTTGTTCGATACGAAGACATAGGAAAAACCCCTCTTTACCATTATTATTTATAATATTTAGAATCCATTATATTCATATTCATATATAGTGAAGTTTTACCCCCGGATTACCACAAAGCAAAAAGAATCCTTTTTCACACTTCAGTGATTGAATTTCTATGTTTAGTCTGATAGGAAATAAATAAAACTAAAGAATTTTGGCTAGAATGACTATTCATCTATTGTATTTTTATGCAAATAAGGGGAAAGAAAACTCTATGGAAAGATGGTGGTTTAATTCGATGGTGTTTAAAAAGGAGTTAGAGCGTAGGTATGGGATAAAGAACTCAATGGACAATCTTGTTCCTGTTGAAAATACTAGTGAAAGTGAAGGTCCGAATAGAAAAGGTAGGGCTAAAAACATTCATAGTTGCATGAGTCGTGACAATTCTAGTTACACTAATGTCGATCATTTATTCGGCTTCAAAGACATTTGGGATTTTCTCTCTGATGATACTTTTTTAGTTAGGGATAGTAATGGAGATAGTTATTCTATCTATTTTGATATTGAAAATCATATTTTTGAGATTGACAACGACCATTCTTTTATGAGTGAACTAGCGAGTTCTTTTTATCATTATCGCAATTCTAGTTGTATGAATAATGGATCTACGAGTGAAGATTCCTTATCCAATCCTTACATGTATGATACTCAATCTAGTTGGAATAATCACATTAATAGTTGCATTGACAGTTATCTTCAGTATCAAATCTGTATTGATACGTCCATTGTAAGTGATAGTAGTGACAGTTACATTTCTAGGTGCATTTTTGATAAACGTAAAACTAGTAGTGAAAGCGGGAGGTCCAATCTACGAACTCACGTGAAGAGTAGTGATTTAACTCTAAGAGAAGGGTCTAATGATCTCGATGCAACTCAAAAATACAGGCATTTGTGGGTTCAATGCGAAAATTGTTATGGATTAAATTATAAGAAATTTTTGAAATCAAAAATGAATATTTGTGAACAATGTGGATATCATTTGAAAATGAGTAGTTCAGAAAGAATCGAACTTTCGATCGATCCCGGTACTTGGGATCCTATGGATGAAGACATGGTCTCTCTGGATCCCATTGGATTTCATTCGGAGGAGGAGCCTTATAAAGATCGTATTGATTCTTATCAAAGAAAGACAGGATTAACTGAGGCTGTTCAAACAGGTGTAGGTCAACTAAATGGTATTCTCGTGGCAATTGGGGTTATGGATTTTCAGTTTATGGGAGGTAGTATGGGATCCGTGGTGGGGGAGAAAATCACTCGTTTGATTGAGTACGCTACCAATCGACTTTTACCTCTTATTATAGTGTGTGCTTCGGGGGGGGCGCGCATGCAAGAAGGAAGTTTGAGCTTAATGCAAATGGCTAAAATATCATCTGCCTTATATGATTATCAATCCAATAAAAAGTTATTTTATGTATCAATCCTTACATCTCCTACTACTGGTGGGGTAACAGCTAGTTTTGGTATGTTGGGAGATATCATTATTGCTGAACCCAATTCCTACATTGCATTTGCGGGTAAAAGAGTAATTGAACAAACATTGAATAAAACAGTACCTGAAGGTTCACAAGCGGCTGAATATTTATTCCAGAAAGGTTTATTCGACCTAATCGTACCACGTAATACTTTAAAAAGTGTTCTGAGTGAGTTATTTAAGCTGCACGCCTTTTTCCGTTGAATTCAAATTCAATCAAGTAGAGCGTATTAAGTTCAATTATTTTATTTGTAGCAAACAAGTAGTTAGCTTATCGGAATTAAAGTCAATAAGAAAAAGATTCTCTTTGGTTGGTGACCTAAGATCTAATTGTAGAAAGAAGCAAAAGTTGCGGATAACTCTTTTTTTTACCTAAATTTCCGATTACTAATTAAGAAGTCTTTATCAAGAAGATAAAAGCGTGAGTTCTTACTTTCGTGACATTAGGCAAATAAAACGAATTTCGCCTTACGTAGATAATCAAATATAGAAAAGATTTCTAATTTTTTATCTTTCTGCATCGCCTGAAAATATCATTTTCACTAAAAATCCTGGTTGTGTCGCATTCTAGCAAATCTTTCGATAATTTCTAAGAAACCTTTTCAAATTAGAAGACAATAAAAAACCCAAAGAAATTTAATAAAAAAATATTAATATTATTAATATATTATAATTAATATAATAAAGTTGATTATCATAGGTATTTTTCATGTAGAGAGATGAACAAGTCCATTTATTTAGTTCTACATTCCTTGGACTTAGTCTATATACTCACGTAGATATATAGATATTTATTACTTCTATAAGGATTTTCAAATTCTTATTAATAAATGGAATTTAATAATAAAGACCAATTTACAATTTTGAATTATAATTATTGTAAATTATGGTATAAAAAAAATAATAACAGGTGCAAATAGTAAATTGAGGTACCCCATTTTATGACAACTTTCACTTTTCCCTCTATTTTTGTGCCTTTAGTAGGCCTAGTATTTCCGGCAATTGCAATGGCTTCTTTATTTCTTTATGTTCAAAAAAATAAGATTGTTTAGATCTGAGGGGACCCAATCTAATCCGTTTTTTTTGAACTTCTACTTGCTAGCATAACACACATATTTCTTTCGGGAAATGGAAATATGGTATGACATGTGATTTCTAAAGGAAAAAGCTATTATGCCTGCAGAAAATGATCTATGGGTAAATAAATTCCAGCAAGTTTCAACTAGAGCAGGATCGTTGGATACCTAAAGTTGGTGAATCTATCTGTAATATGTATATTGGGATTTTAAGAGTATGTTATTAGTTTAGATCTAACCAATTTGATAAATTACTCCTAAGGGTTCACATCAACTAGCACTAGTTTGATGTGAACTAGTGCTAGTTTGATGAGAGTTCCTTCGGAAACAAAAAAAGTAAAGTCAAAATAATTTGGAGTATTTTCTCAATTGCAATAAAATGAAATCGGATGAAGTATGAGTTGGCGATCAGAACATATATGGATAGAGCTTCTAACGGGGTCTCGAAAACTAAGTAATTTTTGCTGGGCCCTTATCGTTTTTTTAGGTTCATTAGGATTCTTATTGGTTGGAACTTCCAGTTATCTTGGTAGAAATTTGATATCTTTTGTTCCGGCTCAGCAAATTGTCTTTTTTCCACAAGGGCTCGTGATGTCTTTCTACGGGATCGCGGGTTTCTTTATTAGTTCCTATTTGTGGTGCACAATTTCCTGGAATGTAGGTAGTGGTTATGATCGATTCGATAGAAAGGAGGGAATAGTGTGTATTTTTCGTTGGGGATTTCCTGGAAAAAATCGTCGTATATTCCTCCGATTCCGTATAAAAGATATTCAGTCCATTAGAATAGAAGTTAAAGAGGGTATTTATGCTCGTCGTATCCTTTATATGGACATCAGAGGCCGGGGGGCTATTCCGTTGACCCGTACTGATGAGAATTTGACTTCACGAGAAATTGAACAAAAAGCCGCGGAATTGGCCTATTTTTTGCACGTACCAATTGAAGTCTTTTGAGAAAAGGAAATGGGCTGAAGAACGAATACTTTCTCAGCAGGAGGGAAAAAGAGTCCTGGTTTTTCTATAACATAATTGAACTGAAGTTTCGTCAAAACGTTCAGTCGAGTCAAAGCTGATGTATCTGGAACAGCCCTAAAACAAAACTCTTCCTTTTGTGGTTTTTTATGCGTATCCAAATTGATGCAATTCAAACAAGTAACAAATTGAACTACTAGATTCAATTCATCGGATATATCAAACGATTTCGAAAGAAATAAATTCATCTTTTTTCAATATTTGTTGTAATTGATACTTTAGATGCAGATAAATACTATCGTGTAAATTCTTTCTGTCAATCGACCCTTTAATTTAAAGATTTAATTTATCCTTTCTTTTGTGTGCCATTACTAACCAATTAAAGGGTTTTCTTAATAATGATAACTGGTCCGTTTCTGTCTTGTTTCACCACTCATTTTTTTATCATCACAATATCTTTCTCTCAATTATTCTATTCTTGGATATGGATAATCGTTGGAATTTTTTCAAAATAAATATTCTATATTTTTATAGAAAGAAAAGGAATTCTTTTGTCTCAAAATATCAATAATATTCATTTCTTAAAGTGCCTCCTTTCGATGAATGACCGAAAGGAGGCACTTTAAGAAATTTGATGAATTGATAGATCTGGAAACAATATTTTTTATTATTTCTTGATTCGAATTCGAAGCGGAGTCGTAATCTTTTTTTGTATTCGTTCTAGATTCACACAAAATAACAAATAAAATAGATTCATAGGTTTGATACCTTGTCTAGAATTCATGGGTAAAAAAAAATATTCGATAGCATAGAGTCGACGAATGAAGTGGGTTAATTAATAATTCACAGACGAAAAAATGGCAAAAAAAAAAGCATTCATTCCTCTTTTGTATCTTGCATCTATAGTGTTTTTGTCCTGTTGGATTTCTCTCTCATCATTTACTAAAAGTATGGAATCTTGGGTTACTAATTGGTCGAATACTGATCAATCCGAAATCTTTTTGAATGATATTCAAGAAAAAAGTATTTTAGAAAAGTTCATAGAATTAGAGGAAATCTTCTTCTTGGACGAACTGATCAAGGAATACTCGGAAATACATCTACAAAAGCTTCCTATAGGAATCCACAAAGAAACGATCCAATTAATCAAGATACACAATGAGGATCGTATCCATATCATTTTGCACTTCTCGACAAATATAATATGTTTTGCTATTCTAAGCGGTTATTCTATTTTAGGTAATGAAGAACTTGTTATTCTTAACTCTTGGACTCAGGAATTCCTATATAACGTAAGCGATACAGTAAAAGCTTTTTCGATTCTTTTAGTAACGGATTTATGTATCGGATTTCATTCACCCCACGGTTGGGAACTAATGATTGGTTCTGTCTACAAGGATTTTGGATTTGTTCATAACGATCAAATCATATCTGGTCTTGTTTCCACTTTTCCAGTTATTCTCGATACTATTTTAAAGTATTGGATTTTCCGTTATTTAAATCGTGTATCTCCGTCACTTGTAGTTATTTATCATTCAATGAATGATTGATAAATGATCCACCAATATTAATCTAATCAAATTAGAATGTTTCTTAATGTGTAGTTCTACAATAAGCATTAAAAACTTTCTACCCGTGGATTTTCATCCTATAGCATTCGAGTAAAATGATTCCAGTAAATAGCAGAATCGTGGATAGGGAACTATATTAGCGACCTACCCAATTTATTGTAGAAATTTTCGGATCAATGATTAGACCATGCAAACTAGAAATACTTTTTCTCGGATAAAGGAACAGATTACTCGATCTATTTCCGTATCGCTCATGATATATATCATGACTCGAACATCCATTTCAAGTGCATATCCCATTTTTGCGCAACAGGGTTATGAAAATCCACGAGAAGCGACCGGGCGTATTGTATGTGCCAATTGCCATTTAGCTAATAAGCCCGTGGATATTGAAGTTCCACAAGCAGTACTTCCTGATACTGTATTTGAAGCAGTTGTTCGAATTCCTTATGATAAGCAAGTGAAACAAGTTCTTGCTAATGGTAAGAAAGGGGGGTTGAATGTAGGGGCTGTTCTTATTTTACCGGAGGGGTTTGAATTAGCTCCTTCCGATCGGATTTCTCCCAAGATGAAAGAAAAGATAGGGAATTTGTCTTTTCAGAGCTACCGCCCTAATCAAAAAAATATTCTTGTGATAGGGCCTGTCCCTGGTCAGAAATATAGCGAAATCACCTTTCCTATTCTTTCCCCCGACCCCGCTACTAAGAAGGATGTTCACTTCTTAAAATATCCTATGTACGTAGGGGGAAATAGGGGAAGGGGTCAGATTTATCCCGACGGAAGCAAGAGTAACAATACAGTTTATAATGCTACAGGAGCAGGTATAGTAAGTAAAATCATACGAAAAGAAAAGGGGGGATACGAAATAACCATAACAGATCCGTCAGATGGAGGTCAAGTGGTTGATATTATCCCTCCTGGACCAGAACTTCTTGTTTCAGAAGGTGAATCCATCAGATTTGATCAACCATTAACGAGTAATCCTAATGTGGGTGGATTTGGTCAGGGAGATGCAGAAATAGTACTTCAAGATCCATTACGTGTCCAAGGTCTTTTATTCTTCTTGGCATCTGTTATTTTGGCACAAATATTTTTGGTTCTTAAAAAGAAACAGTTCGAGAAGGTTCAATTGGCCGAAATGAATTTCTAGATTCGCCGATTTATCGACATTAAGTTCGTAAAAAGAAAGAAATTTTTGTTGTCGATTATGTATCATCAAAAAAACTGAAATTGTGAAAAACCCTTTATTTACTTGTTTATATTATTTTTCTACGAGCTTCGGGGAATCCCTTGTACCACATTCCTAGTCATATCATATATCTAGGTAGATCCTTTTTGAAGAAGACTATTATATTTGACTTTACAACCGCGTTTTTTTTAGACAAATTGAATTCGTACGACTATATTACTATACTCTATGCGGGATTTCAATTATCAATTTTATTCTATCTTATTCTATTTGAAATAGAATAAGATTGGGCTAGATAGTCGCATAAGTAAGCGCGGAACTATAAATGCGGGCAACAAATAATTTAATTCTAGGAGGGATGATTTGTCTTCCTATTCTTCGACACAAGAAGGGGTATTTTTTCCACCCCTTCTTGTGTCGAAAGAGTAATGATTTTTGATCCTGTTCGGCAAAAATTCCTAGTCTTGGTGTCGATTTTCAGATGTATCAGAACTTCCTTTTTTATTTCTTACGTACAATAAAAATAATAAAAAAATAAAGTAGTGGACAAGAAAGGGGGGGGATCTCATTTTTTTTGAGTAAAGTAAATAGAAGTTATTCAATGAACTTATAAAAAATTTAACTCTTTCTGAGATAATAAAATAGAAATGAAAGTTAAGAGTATAGAAAAGT